TCCAAATCCAATAAAAAAAAATACATCAATTCATCTCTTTCTTTCCTGTGAAAGAGAGAACAAATAACATAACTTAATTTTATTCCAAACGGGATCTCTCTTATTTTTTTTCCACATTTTTCATCAAAAAAAAATAGGGAAATTTCCATTTCTTCAACGAGTATTGATTGATGGGAGAAAGCCATATGTGCCATATGTGAATTACCGCAATTATTGGTAGCATCATATTCCGGATTCGAAAGAATACCGTACTGGGTCTAGTTGATTACGCCCGATTTTTGTAATGGAATAGAGTACTATACGTTTCCGGGAAGCACATACACAAAGGGAATTTGGACGATACAAAAAAAATTGTACATAGTAAACTATGATCTAATTTTTCGTCTTAAAGCAAAATATATACGTTCAGGCTCCGATTTTGTGTAACCTCAATTAGTAAATTCAATTACTAATTTGAATTTGAAATAATCTATCTCATTCAAATTTCACACTTAACTTTTGATATATACGTCCCACTACTAATTCAAGGAAAGAGGATATTAATACAAACAAGGATCCCCATCTATCTGTCTTAGTGAGGGAATTAATAATTTTTGAAAGTTTAAGTTTAGTTTAATTATTTTTTTTTAAGAAGATTTGATCAGTACAAAAAAAGGAAGGAGTTTAGTTCGAACCTACCTCCTTTTCCTTTTTTGAATTTCGCTGCTATTGTTTGCTTGAGTTTGTTTATAAACAATGTGAGGGTAAAGGTAGTCTGATGAGACTTCATCAGATAATTGCATTGGACAAGAGGGCAGTAGATTATAGAAAAGAAAGAATGCAAAAAATTAGAAATAAAAAAAAAGTACAGAAATTCTTGATTGCATCAGGAATCCCATTTTGTTTGAATTCGGTATGGATAAAAGATCTTCCTATGTTATACTATTCAATTCTCGACGATGAATCGATTTGATAGCTCCGATATTGTTATTCATGATATTTTAATACGATTCGATATCATCGAGATGCAATGCAGCCCATTGAATTTACAAGCGAAACATTTATCATCTCTATGGGATTAAATCCCGAGTTATTGCGAATAAAAAATGAAACGATGAGATTATGGAAGTAAATATTCTCGCATTTATTGCTACTGCACTGTTCATTCTAGTTCCTACCGCCTTTTTACTTATAATATACGTAAAAACAATCAGTCAAAGTGATTAATTTGAATTAATCTTGACTTTTTTGTTCTTATCAATGATTGAAGATAAGAAAAATCACAAGGATTCCAATTTCGCGTCTTAAATGAAATTGGCGGACTAGAATTATCAGTATTCTACGAGAGAAGTATTCTATGAGATCCGATAGTATGGTAGAAAGAAATATATGAATCCTTCTACCATACTATCTCTTATTGTTATTGAAGTGTATAAAATTGTACTCTATAAAAATAGAGGTTGAATATAGATCAATTTGAATATAGATGAATCTACAATATATATCTTTCTATTTATATAGAGATATCATATCAATTACATATATGTAATGTTAATATAATATACATCGTGGCCCAATTCTATTTCTTTGCTTCATAATTCATGTTGATTCCAATGAATCTGAAATGAAATAATCGAAAGGCCACTAATCCTTTTTTTAGCATTCAAAAGAAGTAATTGATTGAGCAATTGACAGATGATCCAGGGGTTCGGTTCCGTAGGAACTTTTTATCTTCGGATTTCGAAAAGAATTAGTAAACCCCATCTTTAACGTTTGAACCATGATATGAAATGAGTTCGATAAAACAAGCAGAAATCCTATTTTGAAAATAACTAAAATACTAAGAATAATAAATAAAACAAGTGGTAAGCACGTAATATGTGGGTGGCTACCCCGAGGTACTATCTTATTATGAAGTAGTAGATTATTATGCGGAGTATCTCATTGGACAACCACTATGTCTATGTTCTTTCGTGTCGAAAGTATGTATCCACTTAAAAACTTATAATCAGAACTATTTTTTTTTTTTTTACTGTTCAAAAAAAATCAAAGAAAAAAAGTTTTGCAGAATGATCTATAAAATAAACCAAAAACAATCGATACAGTTTGATTCTTCAATTAGTAGTACTTCTAGAGTCCACTTCTTCCCCATACTACGAGTGAAAGAGAAAATGTAAAGACTACCATTAAAGCAGCCCAAGCGAGACTTACCATATCCATGTGAATTATGTCCCCTATCTCTATGAATATAAAAGAATTATTCCATAATTGCTCACTAATAATTATTATTCACTAATAATAGTGGAATCACTAGCGCATAGTCAAAAAGAGATTCGGGCACAACACCATTGATCAAACAATCCAAAAAATCGAATTATAACAAGTTATTATATGATTTCTAGTATAATCGAAAAAATTAAGTATAAATAAAAGAGGCAGAGAAACTCTTGGAAGTATCAAAGGAGTGTTAGTACCATGTAGGAATAATAAGACCTAGTCTTTCTTTTGTTGTCCTGCATTTCATTACATTAAAAAATGAGTATAAAAATAGTCAATCAACATAGATCACTATCTATCGCATACCCCTATTATTCCTTTCTCATTTGATCTAATCTTTACTGTCTCCCGATTGTTTCATAGAGACAATCGGGAGATGGGATGACCTATTACATGCTAGAGCTTATCGAAAAGAAAGAAGTTCCTTTTTTTAAGATTCAAATAAAAAAAAGCCAATTATCCATTCAATATAATAGTGATTGAATGCTCGAGCACTCAGATACTTTCATGAGTCCATATATAAAGTATCTTCCTCCTTTCCGTAACTCAAAATGAAATTCGATTCCCTAATTCAAGACCCAATCAGTAGACACCACATTCGGAGTCGAAGGGTTATCATATCAAGATTTAACGATTATTTTTCATTACTCTACTAAATTCTTGAAACGAAACCTAGACGCAAGGATGTATAGCATTTTACAGAACCCCACCGATGCTTAGAATCAAGCAAATATAAAGAGGCTTGCTTTTTTTTTTCTTCTCCTGGAAAAAAAATGATAAAGTTATATCAGCAAAATAGCAGAAAGTATTTCCATTCTTTTGTTTGTTGATGAGGCGACACCCGGATTTGAACTGGGGAAAAAGGGATTTGCAGTCCCCCGCCTTACCGCTCGGCCATGCCGCCAAACCGATACAAAATATTGTATTGGCTCTATCTCTTCGATTGATAGTATCTTACAACACACAATATCTAAAACTAAAAACCGAAAAACTTTACTTTCTTTTTCTATTGAAAAAAAAATGTGGATTTTCAGTCACAAAAGCAAAAATTAAGGAGACAAATGGGAACCGTTAACTTTAACAATTGACTGTGAATTCATAAATGATTCTTGGATTAAAATTGAAAATTAGGTTTCCCTAATGATATAAGAAAACAATCCAAAAATTGATACCTTACCTAAATAAATAAAAATTGATACATAACTAATCATTACTAATCCATCCGTATTGATTCGTTTCCATAACCATAAAAAAATCCTTCTTAATGAAAATTATAATAGCGATTATTAGTATATGTAAACCCCAGAACATAAATGATTACAATTATCTAAATCTAATTGGGTATCTTATCTATATAAGATGTTTATAGGAAATGTTCAGAATTCCATTTTTACAATTTTTTTTTTTCATTATCATTAAATAGAAAATTGGATAGAGTACGTGTCCCCCATAGAACTGTAATAAAGGAGGAGATATATATAACTATATATATATCTGCACATGTTTATTATATTAATAAATACAAGTCTTCATACATACTTCAATCGGATTCTATGAATTCTACTAAAAAAAATATAGGTATAGGTAAAATATCTCTCTTCTATGCGAATTTTTTTTTAACAGTGGAATCTACGAAAAAGTTACATGTTGTTAAAAAAATACAAAAAAAATTGTATATTGTTTCTGCAGATCAAATCCCGAATCTATTTATAGTACCCAATCGGATTGGAATATCATAATAATGGTAGAAATGGACTCACTTTTGTTTTGATATAGATATTCTATACAAAACTCCATAAGTCTAAATAGAATTTACCAATTCCTTTGTATTTCATTTGTAGTTGTTGCAAATTCCAATTTAAGTATCAAAGGCTCTTTATTCCTACGTTCATATGTATTTGATGCATTACATCTATTACACCTATCAAGTTAGGTAAAATTTCATGTGATTCAGTAAACATAATCTAAATTCCATCATTGCTAAATCGATCCATTTGATGATGAATAAGCAAATAATGGGATTTTTTTTATAAATGGGAAATAAAAAAAATGCTTGGGGGTGGAAATGAGAGAATGTCTACAATACCTGGGTTTAATCAGATACAATTTGAAGGGTTTTGTAGGTTCATTGATCATGGCTTAACAGAAGAACTTTCTAAGTTTCCAAAAATTGAAGATACAGATCAAGAAATTGAATTTCAATTATTTGTGGAAACATATAAATTGGTAGAACCATTGATAAAAGAAAGAGATGCTGTCTATGAATCACTCACATATTCTTCTGAATTATACGTATCCGCAGGATTAATTTGGAAAACCCGTAGGGATATGCAAGAACAAACAATTTTTATTGGAAACATTCCTCTAATGAATTCCCTGGGAACTTCTATAGTAAATGGACTATACAGAATTGTGATCAGTCAAATATTGCAAAGCCCCGGTATCTATTACCGGTCAGAATTGGACCATAACGGAATTTCGGTCTATACCGGCACCATAATATCTGATTGGGGAGGAAGATTAGAATTAGAGATTGATCGAAAAGCAAGGATATGGGCTCGTGTGAGTAGGAAACAGAAAATATCTATTCTAGTTCTATCATCAGCTATGGGTTCGAATCTAAGAGAAATTCTCGAGAATGTTTGCTACCCTGAAATTTTTTTGTCTTTCCTGAATGATAAGGAGAAAAAAAAAATTGGATCAAAAGAAAATGCCATTTTGGAGTTTTATCAACAATTTTCTTG